GAATATNNGTTNGNTNGTNNGTTTGTTTGTTTGTTTGTTTGTTTGTTTGTTTGTTTGTTTGTTTGTTTGTTTGTTTGTTTGTTTGTTTGTTTGTTTGTTTGTTTGTTTGTTTGTTTGTTTGTTTGTTTGTTTGTTTGTTTGCTGCTCGTTAGTTATATTAATACGATTTTAGTGTTATGTTGAGCTGGGGTAAGTTGTGGTGTTGGCAAGGGTGTGATATTTGATTTGCTAGTGGAGTTTATAGTAAAATTGGGGATGAAAGAGGATATAAAGAATCGAATAATATAGCAAACATTGTTTAGTCTTTATTAATGAAGTTTTAGTGGAATTAGAAATGAAAAAAATGTAAAAATTTTTGTAAAAATTTTTGTTAGATGGTGGTTAGTTTGTGTAGTTGAAAAGTTCCTAGTGTTGGTTAGAAAGTTAGAGGAAGTGTAAAAGTAGAATATTATGTCCTGCAACCATTAATCGAATAGTAACATAGTTTGGGGGGTGTGGACACACCATAACCAAATGGAAGACAAAGTGCATCAGAGTAAAGATGATTCCCCATATACGCCAACCGTCTCATTAATCAATCCTTGAGGACCAAAAACAGGACGCACACCAGCGATGCTCACGTATATAGATTGTATTTACCCGCCGCACCGGGGGGTAGCCTGAAGGTGCCAGGAAAAAAAAAAGGGAACCAAAGGCGCCAAGGCGGAAAGATGCCGCGATTAAGAGGGACAAAGTTGAATATAGCCTACCAGATGTATCGGTGAAGAGCAAGGTTAAAGGATCAATCAGGTGATGGCCCTGACATAGGAACCAGAGGCGCAAAAGTGCAAGTTGTGCTAGGGGTTTAGGGGGAATGAATGGTCCTGAAGCTAGTCGTGTAGGATCTTACTGACACCGGGTTGCTGATTTCACGTGAGAAGTACGATCAATAGATAACCTAATACGATGAGTTGATACGCATTGGGCATGATCTGCGAGACTTATTAGCTTGTCTAGGAGCATGAGCTTGGTCGCCTCCCCGCTTCGTATCCGTATCCTTCGAGAGAGCTTGCATATTCGAGGTTGGAGCCATTGGCATGGTTTTAGTCCGAGGAGATATCTTCTGCTGGTCCTAGATCATTGCAGGTGATTAACCCTGTCCTTGTGGGAGAGCTGGGCTGGAGGTGTTACTGCCATTGTTGGATTGAATGGGTTGAGTGCATTCACTTGAGCTTACCTCTGCTTAAGTTCATTGGTATTCACTTAGAGCATGAATTGTTATGTCTATTAGTACATGAATATCTTATCCTTCTGGCATGAATAGGTTATCTATCGAACATGAATAGTTTGTCTATGTACGNTNAGNAGGTAATATGTCNTTAATACATTAANTGTAATGTCTTNTAGTACATNNANTGTAATGTATATTATACATAATTTAATGTACATAGTACATACCGCAGCCCCAGAGAGTTTAATGGGGGGGTAGGGGGGGGGGTGTCATTAGTTTGATGAGCTGAGTGCTTTGAAAGGGGTGTAAGATTGTGGGTTATGATAGATGTTCCTGTAGTTGAATTTACAACGACGGCTTTTCAGGCCGTCGGTCTTGGAGAGAGGCCAAGTGGGAACATTCAGATGACTTATTTTATGCTCTTTTTAGGGTTGTGTTTTGTTTTGGGAAGTCTGGGGATCGCATCTAATCCCTCTCCTTACTATGGAGTGCTTAGTTTGGTGGTTACATCTGTTGTAGGATGTGGGTGGTTGTTGAGTTTGGGTGTGTCTTTTGTATCTTTGGTGCTGTTTATGGTGTACTTGGGTGGGATGTTGGTAGTCTTTGTTTATTCCGTCTCTCTAGCAGCTGAGCCTTATCCTGAGGCTTGGGGGGATTGGCGGGTTGTTGGGTATGCTGTGGGGTTTATTTTGGTTCTTGTTGTTGGGGTAGTTGTGGGTGGGTTGATGGGGGGTTGAAAGTTTGGGGCAGTTACTGTTGATAGTGGGGGGATGTTTTTAGTTCGGTTGGATTTTAGTGGGGCGGCTGGGTTTTATTCGTGGGGGGTGGGGCTGTTTTTGGCAAGTGGGTGGGGTTTATTGTTGACCTTGTTTGTTGTGTTGGAGCTTGTGCGGGGGCTGTCTTGTGGGGCGATTCGGGCGGTTTAGGGGTGTCAGAGAATAGTTTAATGTAAAATGCCAGCTTTGGGAGTTGGAGATGGAGGTTTGATTCCTCTTTCTTTGAGGGGTTGGTGGTGAAACTCTAAGAAGGGGCGGGGTCTTCATTCTTTGGCTTACAAGGCCAATGTTTTTATAAACTATTAGAGTTTTAGTAGTTTAGTATTTTATTTTCTAGGGTGGCGGAGATGGGGAAGAGGATCAGGAGGGTGGTGAAGTAGGTGAGGGAGGCTAGTTGGCCAATGATGATGAAGGGGTGTTCTACTGGTTGGCTGCCTACCCATGTTAGGATGATAAGGTTGGCTACTAGGGTTCAGAATAGAAGTTGGGAGAGGGGCCGGAAGGCCATTGTGCGCTGTTTGGATTTATGTAGGAAGGGGATTAGAAGGAGGATTAGTACGGAGGCTGCGAGAGCTAGAACTCCTCCCAGTTTATTGGGGATTGAGCGTAGGATGGCGTATGCAAATAGGAAGTACCACTCGGGCTTGATATGTGGGGGTGTGATTAGGGGGTTTGCTGGGGTGAAGTTTTCTGGGTCACCTAGCAGGTTGGGTGAGAATATAGCTAGGGTTATTAGTGGTAGGAGTATGAGTATTAGCCCTAGGATGTCCTTTGTGGAGAAGTAGGGGTGGAAGGGGATTTTATCGCAGTTGGATGTGATGCCTAGGGGGTTGTTTGAGCCAGATTCGTGTAGGAAGGTGAGGTGAATTAGGGTAAAGCCTGCGATTATGAAAGGGAGGAGGAAATGTAGGGCGAAGAATCGGGTTAGTGTGGGGTTGTCTACTGAGAAGCCCCCTCAGGCTCATTCTACGATGGTTTGTCCGATGTAGGGGATGGCTGAGAATAGGTTGGTAATGACTGTGGCCCCTCAGAATGACATCTGTCCTCACGGTAGTACGTAACCTACGAAGGCGGTTGCCATGAGAGTGAATAGGAGAACGACTCCTGTGTTTCATGTCTCCTTGTAGAGGTATGAGCCGTAGTAGAAGCCTCGGCCGATGTGCAGGTAGATACAGATGAAGAATAGAGAGGCTCCATTTGCATGTAGGTTGCGGATTAGTCAGCCGTACTGTACGTTTCGGCATGTGTGGGCGACGGATGAGAAGGCTAGGGTTGTGTCTGCGGTGTAGTGCATGGCGAGTAGTAGGCCGGTTAGGATTTGGGTTATTAGGCAGATGCCTAGGAGAGACCCGAAGTTTCATCAGGCAGAGATGTTTGGTGGGGTGGGTAGGTCGATTAGGGAGTTGTTGACTATTTTAAGGAGGGGGTGGGATTTTCGTAGGTTGGGGGCCATTAGTTGTTTAGGGTTTGTGCTGATAGGGTAATGAGGATGGAGAGGGCAAAGGTTCCTAGGTAGGTTTTGATTAGCCCCGTGTGGATGGTTGTTGTGGTTTTGGTGGCTGTGGTTTGGAGGTTGGCGAGGCCTTCTGGGCCTATTTTTTTGTATCAGGACAGATCGATTAGGTGTGTGGCAATTTTTTGTCCGCTGTTTAGAAGTTTTGTGGGAGTGTGGCGGTGGATTAGGAGGTTGAAGAATCCTAGTGTGGAGGAGAAGTTTAGGTAAGTATTTTGTTTTGGTTGGGTGAGTATGTGCGTTATGTTCATTAGTTCTAGGGCTAGTGCAATGCCTAGGGCTGTAGCAATGATAGCTGTAGTTTTTGTTGACATGGGCATGGTTATTGGAAGGGTTTTTGTGGGGGTGGTGTAGGATGTGATAAGTAGTCCAGCTAAGATGCTACCTAGGGCGAGACGAGTAATTGGGTTGATGATAGCTGGGTTGTTTTCGTTTGTTGGGGAGATTGTGGCTGTGCGGGTGAATCCTGTTTGGACTAATAGGGTTATGCGTAAGCTATAAGTTGCGGTGAATGCTGTGGCAAGGAGGGTGAGGAGTAATGCCCAGGTGTTTAGATATGATGTGTTTAGGCCTTCGATAATGGAATCTTTTGAGTAGAATCCTGCTAGAAATGGTGTTCCTATTAGGGCCAGGTTGCCGATGGTTAAGCAGGATGTGGTTGTGGGGAGTAATTTTTGTAGGCCGCCTATTTTTCGGATGTCTTGTTCACCATTTAGGTTGTGGATGATTGATCCGGAGCAGAGGAATAGTATGGCTTTAAAGAAGGCGTGTGTTGAGATGTGTAGGAAGGCAAGGTGTGGGAGATTTAGTCCGATGGCGACTATTATTAATCCGAGTTGGCTTGATGTAGAGAAAGCGATGATCTTTTTGATGTCGTTTTGTGTGAGGGCGCATGTGGCGGCGAATAGTGTGGACAGTGCTCCTAGGCATAGGCATAGAGAGAGGGCTGTTTGGTTGTTAGTAAGTATGGGGTGGGTGCGGATGAGGAGGAAGATACCGGCGACTACTATAGTGCTGGAGTGTAGTAGGGCGGAGACTGGGGTGGGGCCTTCTATGGCGGCTGGCAGCCATGGGTGGAGTCCAAATTGGGCTGATTTTCCTGTGGCGGCGAGAATGAGGCCTAGTAGGGGGAGTGTTGGGGTTTGTGCTGATGAGGTGGCTTGTTGGATCTCTCAGGTATTTATGGTAGAGGCGAGTCATGCTATGCTTAGGATAAGGCCGATGTCTCCGATTCGGTTGTAGAGTACAGCCTGTAGGGCAGCTGTGTTTGCCTCTGCTCGGCCTTGTCACCAGCCGATTAGGAGGAATGACATGATGCCGACTCCTTCTCATCCGATGAATAGTAGGAATATGTTGTTGGCAGTGGTTAGAGTTAGTATGGCGATTAAGAATATTAGGAGATAAAAGAAGAATTTGTCAATGTGTGGTTCTGAGGCTATGTATCATATTGCGAATTGAAGGATGGACCATGTTACGAATAGGGCAATGGGGAAGAATATTGTGGAGTATTGGTCTATTTTTAGGCTAAGGGGGATTTTAAAGTTTATGATGAATTTTCATTCTCAGTATGTAGCGATGCTTTCTATGCCTGAGTGCAGGAATAATGTTATGGGTGCTAAGCTGGCTAAGAAGGCAATTTTAATGGTATGGGTGATAATGGTTGGGGAGTTTTTGAATTTTTTCGATAGTAGTGGGAGCAGGATGGGGGTGATAAGGATTATTAGTGTGGTGAGTGTAGAGGTGTTGATGAGTAATGTTGGTTCCATTACTTTTACTTGGATTTGCACCAAGATTGGTGGTTCCTAAGACCAGTGGATTGCTGTTATCCTTTAAAAGTGAGGGGGCTGAGGTTTTAGGCTCAGATACGAGAGTTAGCAGTTCTTGTTGGTTTAACCCCCCCTCGGCAGGTAAGAAGGGTTTAACTTCTATTTTTAGAATCACAGTCTAATGTTTGGATTTAAACTATACTTGCTTTGCCTGTGTAGGATTCTGGAAATGAGCTCTGGTTTTAGGATAAGGAGTATTATGGGGATTATGTGAAGGGCTATTAGGAGGTGCTCTCGTGTGTTTGAGTTTTGGATGGATGTAGTGTGGGTTGGGAGTACTCCCCGTTGGGTGGTTAGTAGCATAAATAGGGTGTATATGGCGGTTAATAGGGTTGCGGCTCCGGTTAGGATGATTGTAAATGGAGATCAGTTGAATAGGGCGATTATAATGGTTAATTCTGCTATTGAACTAATTGTTGGGGGCAGGGCTATGTTGGTTAGATTAGATAGTAATCATCATGTGGCTATGAGTGGTAAGAGGGGTTGGAGACCTCGTGTTAGTAGTAGGATTCGGCTGTGAGTGCGTTCGTAGTTTGTGTTAGCTAGACAGAATAGTATTGAGGAGGTAAGTCCGTGGGCGATTATTAGGATTATTGCCCCCGAGAATGATCAGTACGTTTGAATTAGGCTTGCGGCGATGACAAGACCTATGTGGCTTACAGAGGAGTAGGCAATGAGTGCTTTTAGGTCAGTTTGACGTAAGCAGATGGAGCTGGTTATCAGTGCTCCTCATAGGGCTAGGGTGAGGAATGGGTAGTGTAGATAGTTGGAGAGGGGGCCTGTTAGGAGTGTTATCCGTATGATGCCATATCCGCCGAGCTTTAGTAGGAGGGCTGCTAGTAGTATTGAGCCTGCGATTGGAGCTTCTACGTGAGCTTTGGGGAGTCACAGGTGTAGACCGTATAGAGGTGCTTTTACTATGAATGCAGTTAGTAGGGCTAGGTTGGATAGTATATTTGTTCATGAGTCGGGCGATGCGGGGTGGGTTAGTTCGAGTATTGTCAGGTGTAGTGTGCCGATTTGTGTGTGTAAGTGCAGGATTGTGACTAGTAGGGGTAGAGAGCTAATGAGAGTGTAGAATATTAGATAGATGCCGGCGCTTAGGCGTTCTGGTTGATTTCCTCACCGTGTGATTATAATTAGGGTTGGGATTAGGGTTGCTTCGAATGAAATGTAGAATAAGGTTAGCTCTGTGGCTGAGAAGGCGAGGATGATAAGAGGTTGGATTGCGATTAGTGTGGTAATGAAAGTTCGTTTGCGTGTTAGGGGTTCTTGTTGGAGGTGGTTTTGGCTTGCTATAATTATTAGCGGAAGCAGTCAGCAGGATAGGACTAGTAGGGGAGTTGAGGTTTGGTCGATGCCAGTTCAATGGGTTAGGTTTTTGTGTGGATAGTATGTTGGGGTAAGTCATTGCAGGCTGAGGAGGGCGATTAGGAGGCTATAGGCGCTGGTGTTGGTTCATAGGAATTTTGGGGGGGATAGAAGGGCGGTGGGGAGGAGTATGATTGTTGGGAGGATGATTTTTAGCATTGTAGGAGGTTTAAGTTGTGTAGGTGGTCTGAACCGTGAGTTCGGGTGGAGGCTACTAGTATTGCTAAGCCCGTGCCTGCTTCGCAGGCTGAAAATGTAAGTATGAGGATTGGCATTAGAGTGGGAGTTGTTGTTTGGCTTTCGATGGGCCAGATTGATAGGGCAACGTATATAGATAGTATTATGCTTTCCAAACATAAAAGGGCGGAAATTAGATGGGTTCGGTGAAATGCTAGTCCTAGGCCACTTAGGGTGAAGGCGGAATAGAAGCTTAAGTGTAGAAGGGACATAGAGAAAGTCATAGGGGTGAACTATGGTTTGTTGAGTCGAAATCAACTGTCTTGGCTAGACTAACTTTCTGTGTTTATTCTGCCCACTCTAGGCCACCTTGTGCTCATTCATAGATTAATCCTAGAGTGAGTAGAGAAATGAGAATGGTTGCTCAGGTTAGGGTGGTGGTAGGGGATTGGAGTTGGATGGCCCATGGGAGTGGGAGTAGAAGTGCGATTTCTAGGTCGAACAGAAGGAATAGGATGGCTACTAAGGAAGAATCGAATTGAGAATGGGAGTCGAGCAGAGCCAAGAGGGTCGAAACCACATTCATATGGGGACAGTTTTTCTGAGTCTGGGTTGGTTTGGGCGAGTCAGAGGTTTAGTAGGGTTAGGGCAGTGCTTAGGGCGAGGGAGAATATGAGCATGAAGGTGATTATGTTGATTGCTCTTCTCTGGGGTTGTACCAGATTTTAGAGATTGGAAGTCAATTGTAATTAGTATACTAGAAGAGCACGATCCTCATCAGTAGATGGTTATGTAGAGGAACAGTCAAATAATATCTACGAAGTGTCAGTATCAGGCTGCTGCTTCAAATCCGAAGTGGTGGTTTGAGGTAAAGTGGAATTTGATTAGTCGTAGGAGGCAGATGGATAGGAAGGTGGATCCGATGATTACATGGAGTCCGTGGAATCCTGTGGCGACGAAAAATGTGGAGCCGTATACGCCGTCGGCGATAGAGAATGGTGCTTCGTGGTATTCTATTGCTTGGAGCGCTGTGAAGTAGAACCCTAAGAGGATTGTTAGGGTTAGTGCATGGGTTGCTTGTTTTCGATTTCCTTCGGTAATGCTATGGTGGGCTCATGTTACAGTGACACCGGAGGCCAGGAGGATGGCTGTGTTTAGTAGTGGGACTTCTAAGGGGTTGAGTGGTTTGATTCCTGTGGGGGGTCAGTGTCCGCCTAGCTCTGGTGTGGGTGCTAGGCTAGAGTGGAAGAATGCTCAGAAGAAGCCTAGGAAGAAGAATGCTTCGGACGTGATGAATAGGATTATTCCATATCGGAGACCTTTTTGTACGAGTGGGGTGTGGTGGCCTTGGAATGTGCTTTCTCGTACAATGTCTCGTCATCATTGGAGTATTACTAGGATTATGGATAGGAGGCCTAAAGTTAGGAGTTGGGAGGAGTTGTGGTGGAATCATATGACTAGACCTGATGTGGTGAGTAGGGCGGCAGCTGCTCCGAAGATTGGTCAGGGGCTGGGATCTACTATGTGGTAGGAGTGTGCTTGGTGGGCCATTAGATGTTTTCTTGTAAGTATAGGCTCAGTAGGAGTACGAAGACGTAGGCTTGGATTATGGCTACTGCGATTTCTAGGAGGGTTAGTAGGAGTAGGACTGATATGGTTAGAAGAGATACTGTTGGTAATGTGGGGAGGAGGGCGATTGTGGCTGTGGAGATAAGTTGGATGAGTAGGTGACCTGCTGTAAGGTTTGCTGTTAGGCGGACGCCCAGGGCTAATGGTCGAATAAGTAGGCTAGTGGTTTCGATTATGATTAGTGCTGGGATTAGGGGGGTTGGGGTTCCTTCGGGAAGTAAATGCCCTAGGGATGCTGAGGGTTGGTTTCGTAGTCCTGTGAGGAGGGTGGCGAGTCAAAGTGGGAATGCTAGAGCTATGTTCATTGATAGTTGAGTAGTTGGGGTGAATGTGTATGGTAGTAATCCCAGCAGGTTGATTATGAGTAGTAGTATTATTAATGATGTGAGGACTAGGGCTCATTTGTGGCCTTTTTTGTTTAGTGGTGTTATTAGTTGTTTTGTGATTAAATGGATGAGTCAAGATTGGAGGGTGGACAGGCGGTTGGGGATTCATCGGTTATTGGGGGGAAAGAGTAGTAGGGTGGGGAATAGCATTGAAATTAGGATTAGGGGGATTCCTAGTAAGCATGGGCTTGCGAATTGGTCAAAGAAGCTTAGGTTCATGGTCAGATTCATGGGGTGATTTTGGTGGTTGTTGAGGGTTTATTGGTGGGGTGGTTGGTGTGGGTAAATGGTAGTAGCTTGGGTTGGGTAATTAGGGAGAATGTTAGTCAAGACATGAGTATAATAAAGAATCATGGGTTTGGGTTGAGCTGTGGCATATCATTAAGGAGGAGGTAAGTCCTCTCTCTCTAGCTTAAAAGGCTAGTGCTGGTACATAGCTTCTTAATGATTAGGATGATAGTAGTGAGGATCAATTCTCGAAGTGGGCAAGGGGGGTGGATTCTACTACAATTGGTATGTAGCTGTGGTTGGCTCCGCAGATTTCAGAGCATTGGCCGTAGAAGATCCCAGGTCGAGTAGCGATGAATGATGTTTGGTTTAGGCGTCCTGGGATTGCGTCAGTTTTTACTCCCAGGGTGGGGACTGCTCAGGAGTGGAGGACATCATCGGCCGTGATGATGATGCGAATGGGGGATTCTATGGGGATGATTACGCGATGGTCGACTTCTAGTAATCGGAAGTGGCCTGGGGGGAGGTCTGTTGTAGGTAGTATGTACGAGTCGAATGCTAGGTCTTTGAAGTCTGTATACTCGTATGTTCAGTACCATTGGTGACCGATGGCTTTTAGGGTTAGGTCGGGTTCGTCAACTTCGTCTATTATATATAGGATTTGCAGGGAAGGGAGGGCAAGTAGGATGAGTACGATGGCTGGGAGGATTGTTCAGATAAGTTCTACCTCTTGGGCGTCTACAGTGGTTGAAGATAATTTTTCTATTAGTATAAGAGCTAGTAGGTAGAGGACTAAGCTGCAAATTGCTAGTGCAACTATTAGGGCGTGGTCGTGGAATTCGACAAGTTCTTCTATGATTGGGGATGAGGCGTCTTGGAATCCAAATTGTGAGTGGTTGGCCATATGGGGTGTACAAGGTTTTCACTTGTGATTTAGTTTTGACAGAGCTATGTAATAGGTTTACTAACGCCCCATAAGAAAGAAGCATGAGTGGTTTGATGCGGTTGGCTTGAAACCAGCGTGTGGAGGTTCGATTCCTTCCTTTCTTGTACTTGGACAAAGGCTGGTTCTTCGAAGGTGTGGTAGGGGGGTGGGCAGCCATGGATTCATTCGATGTTCGTGGCAGTTAGTTCTGGTTGTAGGACTTTTCGTTTTGATACGAAGGCCTCTCAGATAATGAATATTAGTATGATAACGGCTGTTATTGAAATTAGGGAGCCGATAGAGGATATAGTGTTTCATAGGGTGTAAGCGTCTGGATAGTCTGAGTATCGTCGTGGCATACCAGCTAGACCTAGGAAGTGTTGGGGGAAGAAGGTTAGGTTTACGCCTACAAATATAACTCCAAAGTGGGCTTTGGCTCATGTAGGGTGGAGTGTATATCCAGTGAACAGTGGAAATCAGTGGGTAAATCCTGCTAGGATGGCGAAGACAGCCCCCATTGAGAGGACATAGTGGAAGTGAGCAACTACATAGTAGGTGTCATGGAGGGCGATGTCTAATGAGGAGTTGGCTAGTACAATTCCTGTTAATCCTCCGATTGTAAAGAGGAAAATAAAGCCTAGGGCTCATAGTATTGGGGGGTCTCATTTGATGGTTCCTCCGTGCAGTGTGGCTAGTCAGCTAAATACTTTGATGCCAGTTGGGATGGCGATGATTATAGTGGCAGATGTGAAGTATGCTCGGGTGTCTACGTCTATTCCTACGGTGAATATGTGGTGAGCCCATACAATGAAGCCTAAGAATCCGATGGATAGTATGGCTCATACTATTCCTATATACCCAAACGGTTCTTTTTTACCTGCGTAGTATGCTACTACGTGGGAGATAATTCCAAAGCCTGGGAGAATTAGGATATATACTTCTGGGTGTCCGAAGAATCAGAATAGGTGTTGATATAATACTGGGTCACCCCCTCCAGCGGGGTCGAAGAATGTCGTATTTAGGTTTCGGTCTGTTAGTAATATAGTGATGCCTGCGGCAAGGACTGGGAGGGAGAGCAATAGTAGAACGGCGGTAATGAGGACGGATCAGACAAATAGGGGGGTTTGGTACTGTGATAGTGTTGGGGGTTTTATGTTGATGGCAGTTGTGATAAAGTTGATTGCCCCTAAGATTGAGGAGACACCTGCCAGGTGGAGGGAGAAGATGGTCAGGTCTACTGAAGCTCCAGCATGGGCTAAGTTACCAGCTAGTGGTGGGTATACTGTCCATCCTGTACCTGCTCCTGCTTCTACTGTAGAGGAGGCTAGCAGTAGTAGGAAGGATGGGGGGAGGAGTCAGAAGCTTATGTTGTTTATGCGTGGAAATGCCATGTCTGGGGCACCGATTATAAGTGGAACTAGTCAGTTTCCGAAGCCCCCGATTATAATTGGCATTACTATGAAGAAGATTATTACGAATGCGTGTGCGGTGACGATGACATTGTAGATCTGATCGTCTCCTAATAGGGTTCCTGGTTGGCCAAGTTCTGCACGGATTAGTAAGCTTAGGGCGGTGCCAATTATACCTGCTCATGCACCGAAAATTAGGTAGAGGGTTCCGATGTCTTTGTGGTTGGTTGAAAATAATCATCGATTGATGTATGTCACGGGTAAGATGGCTGAGTGCTTAAGCGTTAGGCTGTAGTCCTTTTTACAGAGGTTTGATTCCTCTTCTTATCGACCCTGTAGTGAAGTTCATGTTGAGTTGCAAGCTCATTGATGCACACTGAGAGTGTGTCGGGGTCTATTTAGACGGAAGCCAGTTGGTTTTGGCACCTAGCTGTTAACTAGGGGTTTGTGGGATCGAGGCCCATCTGTCTAGGTTAAGGTCCTAGCTTAATTAAAGTGTCTGAGTTGCATTCAGGCGATGCAGGGTAGTGTCCTGCGGATCTTATCAGAAACTAAGAGGGTTTAACTCTTGTTTAGGACTTTGAAGGTCCTCGGTTTGTAGTGATCCTAAGTTTCTAGGTAGCAGTGAGGATTATGGGGGAGAGAGGTAGGAGTATGGCAGATAGGGAGGTGGAGATGGCAATTATAGTGGTTGTTGGCTTGTTAATGTGCCACTGTTTTATGTGGTTTGTGGAGTTTGGTGGGAGTGTGATTGTTGAATAGTATGCCAGACGAAGGTAGAAAAATAACCCCAATAACGACAATGTGGCTATGATTGTGGCTGCTGGGGTTATTTCTTGTTTAGTAAGCTCTTGGATGATGAGTCATTTAGGTAGGAAACCCGTTAAGGGGGGAAGGCCTGCTAGGGATAGTAGTGCTAGTATTATTGTTGCGTTTAACATAGGGGCTTTTGTCCATGTGATTATTATTGTGGATAGTTTTGAGGCTTTGGTTGTATTGAGGATGAGGAAAACAGCGGCTGTTATTGTGGAGTATAGGTAAAAGGTTAGCAGGGTGAGTTTTGGGTTGTACATAATGATGATGGTTATTCAGCCTAGGTGGGAGATGGATGAGAAGGCTAGGATTTTGCGGGTTTGCGTCTGGTTTAGTCCTATTCAGCCCCCTAGGGCGGCTGAAATGATGGATAGGATTGTTAGTAGTGTTGGGCATAGTGAGTGGGATGTCAGGTATAGGATGGTGATTGGGGGAAATTTTATTACTGTAGCCAGTAGCAGGGCGGTGGTTATAGATGAGCCTTGGAGGACTTCTGGGAATCAGAAGTGGAAGGGCACTAGGCCTAGTTTGATTGCAATTGCTGATGTGAGTAGGGCACAGGGTACTGGTTGGGTTAATTGGGTGATGTCTCATTGTCCAGTGGATCAGGCGTTGATTATGCTCGAGAAGAGGACTAGTGCTGAGGCGGTGGCTTGTACGAGGAAGTATTTGACTGCAGCTTCGATGGCTCGTGGGTGGTGGGATTTTGAGATGAGGGGGATGATAGCGAGGGTGTTGACTTCTAGGCCGATTCAGGCCATAATTCAATGGTTACTTGAAGTTGTAATGGTTGTTCCAAGGGTGATGCTTAGGATGCAGATAAATTTTGCATGTGGGTTCATTAGCAGGGGAAGGGGTTGAACCATCATTTTCGGGGTATGGGCCCGATAGCTTTTTTAGCTGACCTTGCTTAAGTGGAAGTAGGAAATAATATAGGGGAAGTATGGGGAGTTTTGATCTCCCTTGTGTAGGTTCGACTCCTACTTTTCTAATCCTTTGATCAGGAAATGAGAGGGCTGGTATACCTCTATGTTCACTTTATCATAGTGACCCTTTGCGTTCAGGCACATTTCCTTGAGCAAGGAGGTAGGCCCGCGTAGGAAATTGGTATGCTTGTGTGCCAAAGGCATAGTGCCAAGGTTAGGGGTAGGAAGCTTTTTCAGAGGAGATGCATGAGTTGGTCGTAGCGGAAGCGTGGGTAGGAGGCGCGGATTCATAGGAAGCCGGAAGAGAGGAGCATAATCTTGGTGGTTAGGAGAATTGGATAAAGTTCTGAGGGTGGATTGAGTGAGCTTGGGTTAAGAAAAAGGATGACCGTTAGTGCATTTATTAGTATGATATTTGCGTATTCGGCCAGGAAGAATAGGGCAAATGGGCCTGCGGCATATTCTACGTTAAAGCCCGAGACTAGTTCGGATTCCCCCTCTGTGAGGTCGAATGGGGCGCGGTTTGTTTCAGCGAGTGTGGAGATGTATCATATCATTGCAAGTGGTCAAGAGGAGAAGATAAGATACATGGGCTCTTGGGTGGTGGCCAGGGTGGTTAGAGTATAGCTTCCGCTTAGTATGATTATGGAGAGGAGGATGATGGCTAGTGTCACTTCGTAGGAGATAGTTTGTGCTACTGCACGTAGGGCACCGATTAGTGCGTATTTTGAATTTGAGGCTCATCCTGACCATAGGATTGAGTATACGGCTAGGCTTGATATGGCCAGGAGGAAGAGCAGGCCTAGGTTTAGATCGGCGAGGGGGAAGGGCAGGGGTAGTGGGATTCAGATTGTAACTGCTAGGAGCAGGGCGAGGATTGGTGTTATGATGAATAGAGAAGGGGAGGATGTGGAGGGGTGGATAGGTTCTTTAGTGAATAGTTTTACTCCGTCGGCAACAGGTTGTAGGAGTCCGAAGGGGCCTACAATGTTTGGGCCTTTTCGGGCTTGTATGTAACTTAGAATTTTTCGCTCGATTAACGTGAGGAATGCTACGGCAACTAGGATTGGGATTGCATAGGATAGGGCTATGGTGAGGTGAATTAGGGTGGACGGTTGGATCATATGTATGGTGGGGCTAGGGAGAGGATTTGAACCTCTGGGTAAAGGGCTTAAGCCTTTTGCATTTACCGGGCTCTGCCACGCTAGCGGCCTTATTTAGGACTGGTGTGTTAGTGGTACTTTTGGTAATTTAGTTGGATTCATTACTTAGGGGGTAAGGCGTGCCTATGGTATTGGCCTCACTTTTCCGGTCCTTTCGTACTGGGAAAAGTCCACCACAGATAGAAACCGACCTGGATTACTCCGGTCTGAACTCAGATCACGTAGGACTGTTAATCGTTGAACAAACGAACCCTTAATAGCGGCTGCACCATTAGGGTGTCCTGATCCAACATCGAGGTCGTAAACCTCCTTGTCGATAGGGGCTCTTGAAGGAGATTGCGCTGTTATCCCTGGGGTAGCTTGGTCCATTGATCAGTTATACTGGGTCTGACTACTATTAGTACGTTGAGGGGTTGTTCTTGGTTAAGATGTATGGTCTTATTTTTGGAGGTTTCGTTTTTCTCCAAGGTCGCCCCAACCGAAAAATGCGGGCCAGCTGTAGCTTGGGAGGATGGTAGAGGCCAAGTGGGCTTAGTATTTTGGATGTACGGTGGCCGCTGATTTTTAAGTTCCACAGGGTCTTCTCGTCTTGTGCGTCTATTCCTGCTTTTGCACAGGAAGATCAATTTCACTGATTACCTGTAAGAGACAGTTAAGGCCTCGTTTAGCCGTTCATACAAGTCTCGATTTATGGGACAATTGATTGCGCTACCTTCGCACGGTTAGGATACCGCGGCCGTTGAACGTGGTGTCACTGGGCAGGCATCACCTTCAATACTTGACGGGCTGAAGGCTATGTTTTTGGTAAACAGTCGGGCCTTGGCTATTTGCCTAGTTCCTTTTACAGGTTTTAATCTTTCTAGTTGAGCGCTCCTGGGTTGGGTTAACAGGGGGTTAAATATTTGGCTCTTGTTGAATTTGTGGTTATTAGTTTGGTCTGTTAATAATGGTGATGTAAGCTTGCGCTTAAGAGGGCATGCCCTAGTTACTTATTTTAGCATTTATTCTCCTATTGTCATAGGTTCACCTGTTAGGGGTGAGGGAGTCATGTTATTTTTGGATTTTTTTTATGGTGAGCTTTGACGCACTCTTTATTGATGGCTGCTTAAGGGCCTACAGGATGTAGTTATGGTTGTTGATTTATCCGCTGGGGGAGATTGTATTCTTTTTTAAAGGAGCTGTACCTCCTTTAAATTGTTCTTGACCTGCTACAAGGTAGCTTGGGTTTGTGGTTCTTGTGTGGAGGAGGTTAAGAATGAACTTAGATTCGTTTTACAGGTAACCAGCTATCACCTAGCTCGGTTGGCTTTTCACCTCTACTAACAAGTCATCCCACTCTTTTGCAACAGAGACGGGTTTGCTCAGGGTAGCTGCTTGTGAGTAGCTCGCTTAGGTTTCGGGATGGCAAGCTTCAGTTCGCTTTGCTTGGTTGTTCTTGCTAAACCATGATGCAAAAGGTACAAGGGTTTATCTTTGCTGCTTGTGGCTTTAGTTTTTCATTGTTATTTCATCTTTCCCTTACGGTACGAGGAAATTTCTATCGCGCCAAGTGTCTTTTCTATCGCCTATACTAAGTTAGAAGAAATGTTTTGGTTGTGGTGGTAATAGTTAGTAGGTTTGAGGTGTTTATGGTGTAGTGTGTGGTTGGGCTAGAGGTTTTGGCCTCAAGACGATCTGATGGGTGGCAGATATCTCTCAGGTGTAAGCTGAGTGCTTTGGGCGTTATAGCTACGTCTTGATGCTAAGTGCACCTTCCGGTACACTTACCTTGTTACGACTTACCTCGTCTTTGGCTGGTAGGTGAATTATTTATAGTGTTGAGTGAGCTTGCGAGGAGGGTGACGGGCGGTATGTACGTGTCCCAGGGCCGGGTTTAAAGAGGGCGATATTGTCCCGCTTTACTGCTAAATCCGCCTTCTAGGGGCTGTTTCATGCCCCCTTTCGTTGAGTTTCCTATGCTTAGGAAATGTAGCCCATTTCTTTCCCCCCCATAGGCTATACCTTGACCTGTCTTACTAGCGGGCTTGGGCTATTAAGCTCACTGTTGTGCTCTCAGGGAAGGTGAGCTGACGACGGCGGTATGTAGGCTGCTCTAGGCGAGGAGGGGTTAGGTGCATCGTGGGTTATCGATTATAGAACAGGCTCCTCTAGGGGGTTGGGACACCGCCAAGTCCTTAGAGTTTTAAGCGTTTGTGCTCGTAGTTCTCGGGCGGGCACTTCAGTGGGGTAGGTGCCAAGATTTAGGGCTAGGCATAGTGGGGTATCTAATCCCAGTTTGTGCCCTAGCTTTCGTGGGGTTGATAGGTCGTGGTTGCTGGGGTCGTCTTAAGGGGAAGTTTAGGTGCATTGTAGGCTTATGACGGCTTGACTGCACTTTAACGCCAGTTGTTACGATAGTGCGTGTACCACTCTTTACGCCGTATTACAGTTAACTTGGGTTTCTTGTATGACCGCGGTGGCTGGCACAAGATTTACCAACCCTGAGTTGCCATAACTAAGTCAAGCTTTCGCTTATTGCTTAATGTTAATTACTGCTGAAATACCCGTGGGGGTGTGGCTGGGCAAGGTGTCTTGGGCTGCAGCTGCAGGCGTGCCTGATACCCGCTCCATCTGTGCTTACATAAGTAGGCGGGCTGAGGGCATTTACACTGGGGCGCAGATACTTGCATGTATATGTTTGGCAAAAATTAACGGTAAGGTTAGGACTAAGTCTTTTGTCCTGGGGTGTTGGGTGACCATCTTGGCATCTTCAGTGCCATGCTTTGCTGAGTTTAAGCTACAAGGAC